TTTCTACGATTCATTGGAACAAAAAAGGCCCAGCGAGGTACTGACCAGGCCGGGCTGTGGAATTAAAAAAAGCTCTTGGAGACGAAATCAAAGAGGTACTTTTATTATATATTAAATTATATAGTTTATATAGTAGTAATATATAATTTATTACTTATAATATATAATATATAATTTATTACTTATAATATATAATTATAGAATTATAATTTATATTCATTGGAATAGTAGATTGGAGATATCTCTTTCGAGCCCTTACTTTATCTCAATGGAATTACTTTTAATTTCTATATTTTTTAATATTTTTTATATTTTATATGTCTAGATACTATATAATTATATATAATAAAAATAATATAAAAAATAAAAATAAGAGGTATAAAAGAAAGAAAGACTCTTTTTTCAAACCTTACTTTTTGTGTAATGTAACATAGTAATTATCCTTTTTCGATTGGGGGAGATGGCTGAGTGGACTAAAGCGTCGGATTGCTAATCCGTTGTACGGGTTTTTCGTACCGAGGGTTCGAATCCCTCTCTTTCCGCTTTTGTTAATGACGTGGTATTTTTTATTTCTCTTTCAATTTCGACGAGTCTTTTTTTTTATTTAATAGTTAAAGATGTGGAATAGATAAAATCCTAAGAACATTTAAAAATCGAGCAAGGAAAACAAAAACTTTATTTTTTATTCTTCACGTCCAGGATTACGTCCTGGATCATTAGATAGGAATCCGAAGATAAAGAGAGAAACAAAGAATATCACTACTGTGTAAACAAATAGTTTGAGAGTAAGCATTACACAATCTCCAAGATCATTTTTTTGGAAAAAAAGAGAATAGATTCTCCATTTTTATACCACATATACCTCATTTTGACACCAAAAATGGTTTTTATAAAGCTAGAAATAGAAGAAATAGAAAAGAATTTTCATAAATTCATTTGTAATGTAATATGAGTCAAGTCTTTCATTAACAAAATTTTTTGCATACCCACAATATCTAATTGTGGGGGACTCTAATAGGTTCTTTCAATGTAAAAAAGGGTCCGAATTAGCAAATGGGGTGATCTCCAGACTTATCGTGGCGATACAAGAATTTCAATATTTGAATTGAAGCTTTATACTATAAGACTTATCTGATCTTATCAATTGTTAGAATCTTTTTTTTATAATAAATCATGAATTTTTCTAGGACAGTATTCAAAATCTCATCGAAAACTTACAGCAGCTTGCCAAACAAAAGCTAAGAGAAAAAATAGCACAGGTATTACTGGCATAAAATCTACGATTGGATTCAAAAAAGCGTAGGCTTCAGGCAATTTGGCGAAGAAAAAACTATTTGAAGAAAGAGTAGAATTAAACCAGATACAGATCAAACTAAAGATATTAAGCATAACAAACGTTTTGTTTTTTTGTTTTGTTCTTGAAGATAATTGTATTTATTTTGATTGAGTTATTAATATGAGTTATTGTTATTAATAATATAAAATTAATAATTTAATAATATAATGTTATTTTTTTTTTTTAATTTTTACTCATTTTTTTATATAACTTAAACTTAAAAAAAAAAAATAAGGTAGACCAAAAAACTTTTCTTTGATTTGAACTAACTCAACCAAAAATACTTCAATTCTCAAATTAAAAGAGAATAGAAGAAATCATACTTTCATACAATATCTTAATTGAATTATATGTAATGATCAATAAATTTCGTTTAATTCTCTATCTACTATATCTAAATGTATCAAAATCCTAGTAACAATCTATTCTATAGATATTTAGACTATAATTGACGAACAACTAATAAGAATATTAGTGTTTATTAATGTCGAATATAAATATAAAATGGGGCGTGGCCAAGTGGTAAGGCAACGGGTTTTGGTCCCGGTATTCGGAGGTTCGAATCCTTCCGTCCCAGAGCATACCTATTATATATATCATATCGGATTATATATATCGTATCATAATACCGATTTTATATCAGAATAAAAGATTGTCTTTTTTTTTATTAAGAGTATAATAATATTGGATAGAATATGATTCTTTTTTCTTATAATGATTAATTCTTATCTGAATTATATCTTTTTCACAAATTTAATCGTGTTCAAATAACACCAAATAATACACAGATGTAATTGAATCTATTTGTATCCAAGTAAGATGGGAACATAGATTAAAAGAAAAGAGTTTTTATTATAATATAATATTAATATAAGATTATAATATAAAATATAAGATTATAATATAAAAAAAAAGATCCGGGGACGGGCTTTTCATTCTATGTCCATACCTTTCATATTTCAATTAGTTACTCATAAAAAAAAAAGCCTTACTTCTTATATCCATTGGAATTTTCAATGATGCATTCTAAATATAAATGCGAAAGCCTCTCTTTCTTTTTTCCCTATACTTTAACTTTAAATGGTGGTGCAGTCTGATTATTGATTTTCTGTGGATTTCTAAATTATAAACGCGGGTGTTCGTTTGATATTGGGGTACTAATTAACTTCAATCAATAATCAATAGGATTAACTGGTTTAAAGTAAAAAAAAAATAGGAGCAATGACTTAATCTGGACTTGTTTTAACTTGCATTTATACAAAATAGTCTAGCACTCCCTAAACTACATATAATATAGGATTCTTTTTTGATTTATGATTCATCATCTTCATAGAATTGACGGAGTAGATAGGAGTTAATCGTCAACGAAAAAAAAAAATACCAATTTCAATGTCTGCGTCTGTCCGAGTATCATTAAAAAACAATCAAGTTACATACATAACATATGTATTTTCTTTGAACCTCGTTTTTAAGTATTTTGTGGTTTCTCTAATTCTAATGAATAATTGTAAATCTATGTAACAATTGAGACAAAATCTATTATCTTATTCACTTTACCTTATTACATTACCTTAGGTAAAAATTGCAGAAAGATTATTGAATTTTTCAGGTCAAATAAACTACGCAGAAAATGAGGAAATGCTTATATGTATGTCTTGTTATCGTTCTATTTCATTGAAAACTTTATTTTATTTCGATAATTACTTTCAGAAACATTTGTTTAGTCTATATGATAGATATGGGGATCTCCTAGTTCTTTTCTTTCGATTATGATTTATCAAAAATAATAACAACCCCAATCCTCCCTTACATCAGTCTTTATTCCCCACCCCATTAAATTAAAAAAAAAATAGATATATTATATGGGGTAAATTGAATTCTTGTTGAGACTTCTTCAGAAACTACCCATTCATAAAAGTATAGATTACTATGTATCGACCGAACCAATGATTATTCATGATTTCATAATTGAATCAATTACATACTGGTTACAGCAACCTACTAGAGAAATGTTATGGTAAAACTTCGTTTAAAACGATGTGGTAGAAAGCAACGTGCGACTTGAAGGATATGGTCGGTTGTGGATTCTTACATCCACCATTTTTTTATATTAATTATATAGGAATGAGGGTGCTCTTGGCTCGACATCGTTTGTTCTGTTCCACTGGAAAAACCTCATTTTTTGAGGGTTGCGATGTAAATAGTACATGATCATGATGGAGCTCGAGTAAAAAGTATTGATTCATTTTTTAGGGACATGGATCTAGGGTTAGTGTTAATTAATAAGTTGAAACAACTTCGTAAGTATATTTTCGATATAGAAATCGAAAGGATCCAATTCTAACAAGTTTAAAATTCATAACGAAAATTTATTGGAATTGGTAAAACTCTTTCGATCAAAAGTGTATCACATGGGAATCAACCATTTGTATGATTCTTTGATAGAAAGAAATTGCAAAAATGGTATGTTGCTGCCATTTTTTTAAATGATTAAAGATCACCGAAGTAATGTCTAAACCCAACGATTCAAGGCAACGATAAAGAATCCTGGAACAAGTAAATACCGTTTTCAGTTGTCTCAAAAAATAGATCATAATGAAGAATCAAAATAAATTATAAAGGAGACAGACAAAAAATGTGTGGTTAAAGACCGCTCAATAAAGGAAATGCCTAAAGGTTTTCCTTTGGATTATTTGAGAGTTATCCAACTTGAGTTAGGAGGATGTGAATACGAATGATTTTTTTCTTTTTCGGGCAAGAATAAGAAAAAGTACTTAAATCATAGTTTAATTGATTTGATGATTTGATGGATCTATTTGACATTAATTATAAATTCTATATATAGACATAATTTCTAATTTTCTTGAGCCGTACGAGGAGAAAACTTCTTATACGTTTCTAGGGGGGGTATTATTCATCTACATCTATCCCAATGGGCGGTTTATCGAATCGTTGCAATTGATGTTCGATCCAGAAGAGAAGGAAGAGATCTTCGGAAAGTGGGTTTTTATGATCCGATAAAGAATCAAACTTATTTAAATGTTCCTGCTATTCTATATTTCCTTGAAAAGGGCGCTCAACCTACGGGAACTGTTCATGACATTTCAAAGAAGGCGGGAGTTTTTATGGACCTTTCTCTTAATTAACAGATTACATTAAATTAATGAAATACAATAAATAAAAAAAGGGGGGGGGGGGTGACTTGTATATAACTTTGTATAACCCTTTCTATACAACCCCCCCTCTTTTGCTCTATTCCTACTCAATTTATTATTACTACCATAAGATGTCGTCGTCTATAACGACAAAAATTTCTTTTTATTTTAGTGAGATAAATTCATATAAGACAGATAGATAGAAAAAAGATTAAGTGATGAAATAAATGAATGAAATAGTTGGATCTATAAATATCAAATTTTACATTATCGCTAATTCAATAATGGTTTGTTTTTCGTTGAAACTTTCACTTTTTTTTATTTATTTTATTTGTTCATAAAAAAAAACATGGGATTTAAGCTTACCTTTTTTACTTATATTGATTGCGTAAACCCAATCAAGATTTTTTTATACTTCTCTCCGAATTTTTTTTACGCCTATACCTTTTTGTATTTATCTTTATTAAATATGTAGTGCTAATTCAATAGTTTTTTTTATTTTTAATTTC